TTATTCAATAGTTCAAGTTCAATATTCAAATAAAAAAAGAATTAGAATATTCAATATGAATGCCTGTATTTAGGACGTGTGATTAAATATTAAATAAAAGAATTAAATATAAAATAAAAAAAAAAGGGCGAAGAATTCCCATTTCAGTTGTTTTATTCAACGATTGACCAAACGAAAATAGTAATACAATAAATAACAAATTGTATGAACTTAGATCAATCAAATAATAATATTTCTGTGCAATTATTTGGACTAACCAATTTGTCCATTTAGATTGGATACATTGGAATAATGATAAAGAAAAAAAAGAATTTACACAAAAACCTAATTCATAAAAAATGGGTTGGTTTGGAGAGGGTAGGTATATGTAATTGAATGGCTATAAACTATAAACTATAAATAAGTCAACTCTTGTAGATATTTCGATAATTGATTCTCGAATCCGATTGAATCTAAGATGAATGCTTGGTTTACGTTATGGAAGAAAGACACGTATATGTGATATTAGATATTGACTGATTCTATATGAACTAAAGAGATATTTTATTTGCCACCCGCCTCCTATGAATTTTGGCAGGGATTCTAATAACAATAGAAGCCCTTCCCTTTCCGTCTCCTTGTGACTGTGAATTGACTAAATAAATAGATGAAATTCAGAAAAGGGTGGACGAAAATAAGAGTTCGGAACCAAGAAATGGAAGATCGAAAGTCGTCTGGATTCACAAAGACTCTGTGGATAGAAACAGAAACTAAAAAAAATAGCTTGAATTATGCACTAATACTATTACTTCATAATTTAACTCGAAGTTCTTAGTTACTTCGAAATGCTAGCGACGGAATTATTAAGTCATAATTCGTTGGTTGATTGTATCATTAACCATTTCTTTTTTTGGTACGAGGGAACTTATCATGAATCCACTGATTTCTGCCGCTTCCGTTATTGCTGCTGGGTTGGCTGTAGGGCTTGCTTCTATTGGGCCCGGAGTTGGGCAAGGGACTGCTGCGGGTCAAGCTGTAGAGGGTATCGCGAGACAGCCTGAGGCAGAGGGAAAAATACGAGGTACTCTCTTGCTTAGTCTAGCTTTTATGGAAGCTTTAACAATTTATGGACTGGTTGTAGCATTAGCGCTTTTGTTTGCGAATCCTTTTGTTTAATATGAAAAATCCCTATTTTATAGCCTTGAACTAATTATTTCCTTTTTCTAATTCTATTAAGATTTCACTCCTACACTTACTTATTCGTTGACAAAATAACCTGTGGGAAGGTTTGATTTGTGGGTGAGAGATTAGTATACCCATTCCCTTTCATCCTTCCCCTTCGGAGTCCAGGGGAAACTAAGGATTGCCACAAGGGGGATAGTTCACATAAATCAAATACTTTTTTTAATTTAAAATAGGAAATAAATAAAAAAGAGGGGCGAAGTGATACAAAAAGAACTCTATTCGATTTTTTAGTCTATCTATTTAGTCTATAGGAGATCATATGAAAAATGTAACCGATTCTTTCGTTTCTTTGGGCTATTGGCCATCTGCCGGGAGTTTCGGGTTTAATACCGATATTTTTTCAACAAATCTAATAAATCTAAGTGTAGTGCTTGGTGTATTGATCTTTTTTGGAAAGGGAGTGTGTGCGGGTTGTTTATTTCAAGAATATGTTGGATCCACCCAGCTGTACCTTTTTCGTTATAACTAGAAAGGTGCACGATCTCACGAATGACTTCGGAATAAATTAAGAGATTATGGATAAGAACCATAGCATTTCGTGATTCATTGGTAATTTTTTTTTGATTCTCTATCAACCAATAATGTGTGGCCATTAATATGAATATGGTTAAAGCAAACTGTTTGAAGTCTAGACGCGGCGCGGTACTCTTTCACCCTCTATGTTAATATGGAGATGGTTCAAAATGAATATTTTATGGATAGAGAACACTCCTATTCATAAATCATAAAATGGTTTTGAACCGTTATTGTTATTGTAAAAATGGGTATTTCCCCCTTTTATCCAATGCTGAATCGACGACCTATGTAGAAGTAAGAAGAGTTTTTTGGATTTGAAGAAAAAAAAGAAACAACTTTGTTGACAATTACATATTTTTGTCAGAAGAGTCCTCTGAATATTTTGATTTGGCATTTGTTTATATATTTTTTTGCATATGAAAATATGAACAAACAAAGATGAAAATATGAACAAACAAAGAAGAGAGGATAGGCTCATTACATTTATAAAAAGATATTAGAATTTTTCTTAAGTAATTGAGTAGGAGAGCCAAATGAGTCGAAAGATTCATGTTTGGTTCGGGAAGGGATTATGGAAGCTTTGGAATAAATGTAAAGATAATCCACTTTCATTAAGCGATTTATTAGATAATCGAAAACGGAGAATCTTGAATACTATTAGAAACTCAGAAGAACTCCGTGGAGGCGCCATTGAACAGCTGGAAAAAGCCCGGGCTCGCTTACGGAAAGTGGAAATGGAAGCAGATCGGTATCGAGTAAA